ACTTCAATTTTGCTGAATAATTAAATAAGTTTTATCTTTTCTCCCACCTTCAGAAGAATAAAGCATAGGCATTCCACTATCGTTACAATTTTCTGAAAGATAACTATCTCGGTTTCATCTAGAAATTTATATAGAATCCTTGAAAAAGACTTTCCTTCATAAGAAAGAAAAGACTTACTGTCTTTGGGATCTGATGCTACACCGCTGCTCAATATCGTAGGGGATCCACCCTATTACATAAGTGGATTCCTTCATTTTGATCTTATATCATGATATAAGTAAGCAGTTTTTATTGTATCGGCCAAAAACCTGACTAATTGATCTTTACGGTGCTTCTTCTATCAATTAGATCCTTTATCCATAGAATAAAGTATCTAGGCATACCTATTTCTTCATATTTCACCTTCTATGAAGTTGCTTTCTTTGCTACAGCTGATACAAATCGTTAGTTTGGACAATACATATGTAGAAAGCCTATTTTTTTTAGTATTTATTAGCAAATTCGCTCTTTTTTTTTTTTTCTATAGTGGAGATAGTCGCACGTAATGACAGATCACAGCCATATTATTAAAAGCTTGTGGTAAGAACGGGTTTCGTTCTAGTGCCCGAAAATAATATTCCAAAGCTTTCGTATGTTCTCCGTTCCTTGTGTGGATAAGACCTATGTTATAGAGTATATAACTTCGATCATAGGGATCGATTTCTAGTCGCATAGCTTCATAATAATTCTGTAGAGCTTCCGCATAATTTCCTTCGGATTGAGCTGACATCCGTTACGGTCGTTCGTTATTCCATTCAAAGAATCTCCGTTCCAGAACCGTACGTGAGATTTTCATCTCATACGGCTCCCCCTTTATGTGATGCGCATAATGAGATGAGAATAATACATGAAATCAAAAAAGATTGAAATACTCTCATTATGAACTAATGGGACTAGCGTTTTTACAAAAAATCTCTAGCCAACCTTCCTGTAAAAGATCTTTTGTTAACATCAAGTATGTTGTTACTAGATAAAAATGGTAACTCTAACAATTTCTTTGTCCTCAACGCCTCTAAATTTCTAGGAATTAGTCACTTCAACAGTCTTCGATGGTTATACAGGTATCCAAAATACAAACGAGATGGATGTTTGTTGTCCCAACCATTTTTCTAAGTTCCGATCCCGAACAAGGAAAAGGCAGAATTATAACAAAGTTTTCGTGTTGTTGATTCCTAGGCGTAGTGCTTCTTCCCCTCTGCTACCTATTTTTACTAGTGGAGTAGAGTTGACTTAATCCATAGGTTACACCTTTCGCTCAATACTAGAATCGACAATTAAAGCATCTGAGGTTACATTAATCGGGGATACACGACAGAAGGCATTTTTTTATTTTTAAATTGCACCTCCAAGAAGCGTAGATTTATTTCAATTATTGTTTTCTTTCTATCCCGAATAATGTGTCTTTCTACTAAGACTGAGAGCGGTAAAGAAAATAAAAAACAAATCAAATCGCACCATCTCTGTAATAGGTGAATGCCTCTTTTTCCCCGGAAGTTGTCGGAATTATTTGTAATAAGATATTGGCTACAACTGAAAAGGTCTTATCAATAAAATTTCCATTTATCCCAGATCTAGGCATCGGTAACAACCCCATTCTATAATTTCTTTTAATTACCTCTCGTGAGAAAATGATCCCACAAACAAAGGAATTGCATAGTACGAAATAACATAAAAACGGATTCATTAAAAAATCCTACTCGATACTCAAATTGTTTCTTTTTGATTTGACAGGAATCAATAAAAAATTAGAAATATTTCAATCCGGTTAAATTTCATCCAAATGTAGTAGGATCAGAATGAAGAGAACTATTCTGATTTCATCGAAATTGAAGAATAAAAAAATTTTATTTATCTTACAGATTGGGGTAATTCTAGAAGTTTTTTGATTGAATTATGATCCAAAGAGCAAAAAGAATCGAATAATTATTCGATTCTTCATAAATTTTGACTAGATCTATGGATGGGATAAGCAATTGTTGGTGAAAAATCGAAAACTATAAAAGTCGAATTTTTATAAAATTTTATAAAAAAAGGAATCATAGTTTAAAAAACGAAATAGAATCATGAGCTAAAAGTATCCATTAAACATAGTCAAAAAAAAAATTATTTTTATAGTTAGAATTGGTTGGACGTGCCTATCAAAAAAAATGGAATATGAATGACTCACTATTAACTCGGTTTCTGGGCCATAATCATTATGTAGGAGAGATGGCCGAGTGGTTGAAGGCGTAGCATTGGAACTGCTATGTAGGCTTTTGTTTACCGAGGGTTCGAATCCCTCTCTTTCCGTACTAATTCAACAATGTTACTGACCACAATGTATCAAATGAAATAACAATGGCTACTATTATTCCAACTGTTAGACCTTTCTTGGATATATTCTCTATTTCGTATTTTTGTGGTACGGAAACGAAAAGACTGGAAAGAATGGACAAGAGATGAAAACCCCCCTAAAGATCA